AGGTAGGATGGCTGAGTAAGCGGTGGATTGTAGCCCCATATACAGAGGTTTGAGCCCTCTTCTTACCAAGCTCTGAGGTGTATTGACATGTAAGATTGCAAATCTTAAGGAGCAGATTAGACGTCTGCCGGGGCTTTCCCCGCCTTCCTTTTTTGAAAAGGCGGGGAAAGGTAGACGGATGCTCGCTGGTTAGGGCGCTTAGCTGTTAACTAAGAGTTTGTAGGATCGAGGCCTGCCTGTCTAGGAAGGCTTTAGCTTAATTAAAGTGTCTGTTTTGCATGCAGGAGATGTGGGGTAATGTCCCGCAAGTCTTATCAGGGGCTGGGGGATTTTCACCCTCGCTTAGGACTTTGAAGGCCCTTGGACTATTTGTTATCCTAAGTCCCTTAGAGGGTCAGAATTGCTGTTATAGCGGGGGTGAGGGGGAGGAGCGTAAGGGTGGCTACGAGGGATGTGGCTAGAGGGAGGGTAAGTTGAAGGGAGGGGAGTCGTCATGAGGCGGTCCCAGGTAAATTATTTGGGGACATAGTTAGCGTCATGGCGTAGGAGAGTCGGAGGTAGAAGTAGAGGCTGAGTAGAGCGCTTAGTGCGGCGAGGGTTGCTATGGGGGCGAGGTCCTGTTTAGACAGTTCTTGAAGAATTAGTCATTTTGGCATGAAGCCTGTAAGTGGAGGTAGGCCGCCTAGTGAGAGGAGGATAAGAGGAGTGAGAGCTGTAAGTGCTGGGGTTTTTGTCCAAGAAGTGGCGAGTGTATTGATACTTGTTGCTTTGTTTAGTTTAAAGACTAAGAAAGCTGAGAATGTTATGATGAAATAGGTGATGAGGGTTAATAGGGTAAGTGAGGGTGAGAATTGGAGAATAAGGATTATTCAGCCAAGATGGGCGATGGAAGAGTAGGCCAGAATTTTCCGTAGTTGGGTTTGATTGAGCCCTCCTCAGCCGCCGATTATTGTAGATGCTACGCCAAGAATAATTAGAATGGTGGGGTTTGTTGGGTGGATTTGAAGGAGGAGGGCGAATGGAGCAAGTTTTTGTCAGGTGGAGAGGATGAGTCCTGTGGTAAGGTCTAGTCCTTGTAGTACTTCTGGCAGTCAGGCATGGACAGGAGCCAGGCCAATTTTTAGTGCGAGTGCCAGGGTAATTATTGTGGTGGGGATAGGGTGTGTCATCTGATCAATGTCTCATTGTCCAGTGAGTCAAGCATTTGTAGTGCTGGCAAATAGTAGCATGGCAGCTGCAGTGGCTTGGGTAAGGAAATATTTGGTGGTTGCTTCGACTGCTCGAGGGTGATGATTTTGCGCTATTAGGGGAATAATGGCGAGGGTATTTATCTCAAGCCCCATTCATGCGAGGAGTCAGTGCGAGCTTGCGAATGTAATTGTGGTCCCCAGGCCCAGGCCAAATAAGAGAGTGGCTAAGATGTAAGGGTTCATTAGTAAAAGAAGGATTTTAACCAACATGTTTGGGGTATGGGCCCAAAAGCTTAATTAGCTGATTTTACTAGAAAGTGGTGTAGTGGAAGCACAAAGAGTTTTGATCTCTTCAGGTAGGGTTCGAACCCCTTCTTTCTAAGGAGTCGGGGGGACTTTAACCCCCATGGTTCACTCTATCAAAGTGGCCCTTAGGCTTCAGGCACGGCTCCAGGCGTTATAGTTGAGGCGGTAGGCCTGCAAATGCGATGGGGAGGGCGAGATGTCAAATTACCAGAGCTAGTGTTAGGGGAAGGAAGTTTTTTCAAATAAGGTGCATGAGCTGGTCGTATCGGAATCGTGGGTAAGAGGCTCGCACTCAGAGGAATAGTATTGAGAGGAGGGCTGCTTTAATTATTAAGTTGGTAGCAGTAAGTTCTGGTATTGTGGGGATGTGGGAAGCTCCTAGGAATAGTGTTGCGGAAAGTGTATTTATGAGGAGGATGTTTGCGTACTCTGCTAGAAAAAATAGGGCGAATGGGCCTCCTGCGTATTCGACGTTAAAGCCTGAGACTAGTTCGGACTCTCCTTCGGTGAGGTCAAAAGGCGCTCGGTTTGTTTCTGCAAGGGTTGAAATGTATCATATTGCGGCTAGTGGTCAGGCGGGGATGATTAGTCAGATTGCTTCTTGTGCAATATTAAAGGTCTGTAGAGTGAAGCCCCCCGTGAAGATAATGGCGTTAAGGAGAATAAGTCCTAGGCTAACTTCGTAGGAAATGGTTTGGGCTACGGCCCGTAGGGCCCCGATTAAAGCATATTTTGAATTTGATGCTCAGCCTGACCCAAGGATGGAGTAGACGGCTAGGCTTGAGAGGGCAAGGATAAAAAGGATACCCAGGTTTAGGTCAGTAACAGGGTATGGGAGGGGCATGGGGGCTCAGAGGGTTAGTGCGAGGGTTAAGGCAAGTATGGGTGCTAATAGAAATAGAACGGGGGAGGAGGTGGAGGGTCGAACTGGTTCTTTAATAAATAGTTTTACTCCGTCTGCAATTGGTTGGAGGAGGCCGTAGGGTCCAACAATGTTTGGGCCCTTTCGTAGTTGTATGTAACCTAATACTTTTCGTTCAATAAGGGTGAGAAAGGCCACGGCAAGAAGGACAGGAACGATAAAAGCCAGGGGGTTGAGAATATGGGTTATTAGGGCGGTAATCATAGTTGGGGAGAGGACTTGAACCTCTGTGAAAAGGGCTTAGGTCTTTTGCAGTAACCGGGCTCTGCCACCCCAACATGCCATTATCTTGGGCGTGAAGGGGTATGCCCTTTTGCCTATTTTAGTTGTTTTCAATAGGAGGGGTGAGGCGTGCTTTGAGCATTGGCCTCTTCTTTTCGGTCCTTTCGTACTAGAAAAGAACATGTCATAGATAGAAACTGACCTGGATTACTCCGGTCTGAACTCAGATCACGTAGGACTTTAATCGTTGAACAAACGAACCCTTAACAGCGGCTGCACCATTAGGATGTCCTGATCCAACATCGAGGTCGTAAACCCCCTTGTCGATATGGGCTCTAAAAGGGGATTGCGCTGTTATCCCTAGGGTAACTCGGTCCGTTGATCGGCATTGCCGGATCTTATTGGTCAGAAATTCTGTTCATTAGAGCTGCAGCTCTTAGTTGTAGGAAGTAGTACTCCCATTCCACGTGGGGGTTTTTTATTTCCCCGCGGTCGCCCCAACCAAAGACATACGGGCATAATTCATTTGGTTTGGCCCTTTATTTAGGGGTGTTTAACATGACATGCTTTAGTGTCTAAAGCTCCATAGGGTCTTCTCGTCTTATGGGTTTATCCCCGCTTCTGCACGGGGAGATCAATTTCACTGACTTGAAAAAGGAGACAGTTAAGCCCTCGTAATGCCATTCATACAGGTCTCCATTTAAAAGACAAGTGATTGCGCTACCTTCGCACGGTTAAAATACCGCGGCCGTTAAACATATAGTCACAGGGCAGGCTGGACCTCTTATTCTTTGATTTTGCAAGAGGCGATGTTTTTGGTAAACAGGCGAGGCTTAATGTGTTTGCCGAGTTCCTTCTTTTTCTTTGGGTCTTTCCTTAGGTGCACACCAGTGTGGGGTCAACGGTTGTCTCTTGGGTGATTTTCTGGTTGCTTACTTGTGGTTCATTGCCCTCTTTGTTTGGGGCCGTTAAGTTTCGGTGGGGGTTCGTTCCGATTTACACGTGTGCAAGGAGAGAGGCGGATGCTCTCTTATTACTCATATTAGCATGTGCACTCTCATGTTTGCATGAGATGGCCTGATAATGTTAGGGGGTTGGGATTTGGTTATCAAAATATGTGGGTGAGGTATAATGCTTGAGCTTTAACGCTTTCTGTTAGGATGGCTGCTTTTAGGCCCACCTGGGCATTGTTACCTTAAGAGATTATGATCTTTACCCTCCTGGAAAAGTTGTATCTTGTCTCAAAGGGGCTGTACCCCCTTTGATTAACTCTCTAGGCTTCTTGGTATATCGGTAGGGGTAAGACCGTTGTGAAGAGAGAAGCCTGGAGGCTGAACTCCTATCCAATTCTCAGGCAACCAGCTATAACTAGGTTCGGTAGGTCTGTCACCTCTACTCAAAGTTCTTCCCACTCTTTTGCCACAGAGACGGGTTTGCCCTATTGATAGGCTGTCTTGGAGTAGCTCACGTAGTTTCGGGGGCCCAAACTAAAGTCCTCTTTGCTTGGGTAGTACTGGCTAAATCATGATGCAAAAGGTACGAGGTAAAATCTCTGCTTTTTTAAGCTTTACTGAGTTGTTTCATTTCTCTTTCAGCTTTCCCTTGCGGTACTTTCTCTATCGCTCCAATGGTTCCTTTTCTGTCGCCCATACTAAGGGGGTAAAATGGTTTGTTTGATAGGGAGGTAGTGTGTTTGGGGTTATTAATATTGGGTTGTTGTTTTTGTTGGTGTGGGCTAGCTGGTCGGCGTCAGGGTAATCCGATTTGCACGGATGACTTTTCAGTGTAAGGGAAATGCTATGCTGTCTTAGCTATACTCTGATTTTTCCAAGTGCACCTTCCGGTACACTTACCATGTTACGACTTGCCTCCCCTTCGCGATTAAAGCATTTTAGATACGTGGGTTAGTGGGCTTGGGGAGAGTGACGGGCGGTGTGTACGCACTTCAGAGCCGATTTCAGTGGAACACTCTATTTTCCACTTACTGCTAAATCCTCCTTCAGATGTACGTTTTCAGTACATCGTTCGTATTCGCTATGTTAGCGAATGTAGCCCATTTCTTCCCCTCTCATGCGCTACACCTCGACCTGACGTTCTGGGCGGTGCCAATTTTGCTTACTATTAGGCCTTCACAGGGTAAGCTGACGACGGCGGTATATAGGCGGGAGAGACAAGGGAGGGTGAGGTTGAACGGGGGTCATCGGTTACAGAACAGGCTCCTCTAGGGGGATCTAAAGTACCGCCAAGTCCTTTGGGTTTCAAGCTAATGCTCGTAGTACCCAGGCGGATAGAGGGAGTATAATTCTATCAATGTTTACGGCTAAGCATAGTGGGGTATCTAATCCCAGTTTGTGTCATAGCTTTCGTGGGGTCAGGAGTCATAAAGCCACTTTCGTGGTGGGGCTTCGTGCCTTCGGATGCGTATAACTGCCCTGAAGGTGTTCGGCTTTAGTTTAAATTTTCCTTAACCACGCTTTACGCCGATGTCTGTCAACTTGGGCCTCTCGTATAACCGCGGTGGCTGGCACGAGTTTTACCGGCCCTCTTAGCTTTAACTAAGTCAAGTTTGCACTTATAGCTTAAGGTTTATCACTGCTGAGTTCCCTTGAGGGTGTGGCTAAGCAAGGCGTCATGGGCTTATTAGTTGGGTGTGCCTGATACCGGCTCCTTGTTTTCGGGCGGAAAACTGTGGGGCATTCTCACAGGGTCGCGGATACTTGCATGTGTAAGTCTAGCTAAAGTTGACAGTAAAGTCAGGACCAAGCCTTTGTGCCCGCGGGGCTTTCTAGGGCCCATCTTAACATCTTCAGTGTTATGCTTTAGTTAAGCTACGCTAGCATACGCAATATTTACAATAATGTAAATAGATACGTTTTGGGCTATAAAATACCCCACTCGAGAGTTTTCCTGTTTACGGGGGGTTTTCAGGAGTGTTAGATATTTCACGAGTTTAGGGGGGTAGGGGGGTTTAACGCGCAAAAGCCGAGAGGGGGCACCTTAGATATTCTTCGAGTGATATTTCATTTATGCTCTTGATATCCAAGTATGTGGCTTCTTAGTGTAAAGTCTTTCCACCCTTCATGATATTTACTTGCAAGCAAGGAAATGTTCAACCTTGTCAACTATTCTTCGTGTGCACTCTGGGATGCCAAGTGAAAGGAAACCAAAAAAGAAAAACCCCATGCCCGATGGAAAGAGTGCTCGGCATGGTGGGTAACGAGTCTAATGTACTCCACCATTAACTTATGCCAGCGTCAAGGAAAGAATGGGGAATGTATCAAACAAATGGACCTGAAATAGGAACCAAATGCCAGGAATAATTCACTAAGTGTGACCCCCACAATTATTGCCCCTCACCTTCAAGAACCGTATGCATTAAGGAATCAACTGATGGTAGGTTCTTACTGCATTAAGATTTGCGAGGACTCATTCTGGTGCTGAGTACTTGGTATATATTTGTCTATGGACGTTTCGTGCTAGATCTTAAATCTCGTCTGTCCTTGAAATCAATAGTATGTAATAGACTTAATACATATTATGGTTTATGTACATATATAGTTTCTAATATAGATCAAGCAATATAAATATTGTACTCAAGAGTAGGTATGTATATTCAACATGTTCATGTCCTTGAGTACAATATATGTAATTATATGGTTAATATAAATATATGGTGTAAATACATACATGTACTTCACAGACATATTATTGTATATTGCGTGAGCGTCGCCAAAGAATAGTTTAATTTAGAATCCTAGCTTTGGGAGTTAGGGGTAGGAGTTAAAATCTCCTTTCTTTGAGCAAAAGGGAGGATTTTAACCTCCGACGTCCGGTTTACAAGACCGGCGCTCTGGCGCTGAGCTACTAGTGCAGGATCATCCGAGGACTTTATTCTCTGCTCATCCGGCAAGTGGGAAGAAGATGAGGAATAGGGAAAAGTAGAGGACAGATGCTACTTGGCCGATGATGATGAAGGGTTGTTCTGCTGGTATTCCGCCGATTCAGGTGAGGATAGCTACGTCTGCAATGAGGGTTCAGAATAGGAATTGGGAGACTGGTCGGAACGTGAGTCCTCGTTGTTTTGAGGTATGGAGGAATGGTACTACTATGAGGACAAGGATGGAGGCTAGGAGAGCTAAGACACCTCCTAGTTTGTTTGGGATAGAACGAAGGATCGCGTATGCAAACAGGAAATATCATTCAGGTTTAATGTGGGGAGGGGTGACTATGGGGTTAGCAGGTGTGAAGTTGTCTGGGTCTCCTAGTAGGTTAGGGGAGAAGAGGGCTAGGGAGGCGAGTGCAATTAGTAGGACTGCAAAGCCGAGGAGGTCTTTGTAGGAGAAGTACGGGTGGAATGAGATTTTATCTGCATTAGAGTTTAATCCGATTGGGTTGTTTGAGCCAGTTTCATGGAGGAATAGTAGGTGGAGAATTGTTATGGCTGCAATAATGAAGGGGAATAGGAAATGGAAGGCGAAGAATCGAGTGAGGGTGGCATTGTCTACTGAGAAGCCGCCTCAAATTCACTCGACAAGGGTGGTCCCCACGTAGGGAACTGCGGAAAGGAGGTTGGTAATGACGGTGGCACCTCAAAATGATATTTGGCCTCAAGGGAGTACGTAGCCTACGAAGGCAGTCATTATAACTAGAAGTAGCAGGACTACACCGATATTTCATGTTTCTTTATAGAGGTAAGAGCCGTAGTAAAGTCCTCGGCCGATGTGGAAGTAAATACAGATGAAGAAGAAGGATGCGCCGTTTGCGTGAAGGTTTCGAATGAGTCACCCGAAATTGACGTCTCGGCAGATGTGGGCGACTGATGCAAAGGCTGATTCGACGTCAGGGGTATAATGTATTGCGAGGAATAGGCCTGTGAGGATTTGGGAAATTAGACAAAGACCAAGTAGTGAGCCAAAGTTTCATCATGCGGAAATGTTGGAGGGGGTTGGGAGATCAACTAGTGCGTCGTTGGCGATTTTTAGTAGGGGGTGTGTTTTTCGAAGGCTTGCCATTAGGGTTCTTGTAGTTGAATTACAACGGTGGTTTTTCAAGCCATTAGTCCTGGTTAGAATCCTGGCAGGAATTATGACTTATATGATGTGTCTGTTATTATTCGGTTTAGTACTGGGGCTAGTTGCGGTTGCTTCTAACCCCTCTCCTTATTTTGCTGCTTTAGGTTTAGTAGTTGTAGCGGGCATGGGGTGTGGGGTTTTGGTAGGGCATGGAGGTTCTTTTTTATCATTGGTACTATTTTTAATTTATTTGGGAGGGATGTTGGTTGTGTTTGCTTATTCAGCAGCTTTGGCTGCTGAGCCGTACCCTGAAAGTTGAGGGAGTCCAGCTGTTGTTCTGTACATGGTTATTTATGGGGTGGGGGTAGTTTTAGCCTGCGGTCTTTTGGGAGGGGGGTGATATGAGGCTTCTTGGGTACCTGCAGACGACATAGAAGAGTTTGCTGTTTTCCGAGGGGATGTTGGAGGGGTTGCGTTGATATACTCATTAGGAGGGGGGATGTTGGTTATCAGTGCATGGGTATTGCTCCTTACTTTGTTTGTGGTATTAGAGTTGACTCGGGGGTTAAGTCGCGGGACAGTTCGGGCAGTTTAATAAGAGATTAATAGGGTTGCCAGGGTAAGGGTAAGAAGGAATAGGGCAAGGTAGGTTTTGATTATGCCTTGTTGGGTGTTGCTTGTTGTGGTAATAAGTGGTATATTAGATGAAGTTAGGGCTTTGGGGCCGGTTTTTTCTAGTCAGGTCTGGTCAACCATTTGGCCGGCGATTGTTTGGCCTAGCACGAGGTTAAGTTTTGGTGTGAGGCGGTGAATGATGTGTGGGAAGAAACCTAGTATGTTTGAAAAGTGATGGGTAGTGAGAATAGGGGTAGGTTTGAATTGTTTGCTTGTTAGGGATGCTAGTTCAAGGGCAATAATTAGGCCTAGAATAGTAACAGTTAGGGCTGCTAGTTTTAGTAGGGGTGGTATTGATATAACCGGTGTTTTTAAAGGTGTGATGTTAGAGGTAATTAGTAGGCCGGCGATAATGCTTCCTCAGGCTAGTCGTTTAATTGGGTTAATTACTATTGGGTTGTTTTCGTTGATGGGGGATAGAGAGTTGAATCGAGGGTGGCCTATAGAGACGAAGAATACTACTCGTAGGCTGTAGATAGCTGTAAATGAGGTGGCGATGATGGTTAGTGTTAGGGCTCAGGCGTTGAGGTGGGATGTGTTTAGTGCCTCGATGATGGCGTCTTTGGAGAAGAATCCTGCTAGGAAGGGTGTCCCAGTCAGGGCCAGGCTGCCTAGGGTAAGGCATGAGGAGGTGAAGGGGGTAAGGTTATGTATTCCTCCCATTTTACGAATATCTTGTTCGTCGTTTAGGCTGTGAATAATTGATCCGGAGCAGAGGAAAAGTATGGCCTTGAAAAAGGCATGCGTGCAGATGTGGAGGAAGGCAAGTTGGGGTTGGTTGAGGCCAATAGTTACTATCATAAGACCTAGCTGGCTGGATGTGGAGAATGCGACGATTTTTTTGATGTCGTTTTGGGTTAGGGCACAGGTGGCGGTGAAGAGGGTTGTTAAAGCACCTAAGCATAGGCAGAGGGTCAGGGCTGTTTGATTGTTTTCCATTAGGGGGCTCATTCGGACCAGGAGAAAAATCCCAGCTACGACTATTGTACTAGAATGCAGTAGGGCAGAGACCGGTGTAGGGCCCTCCATGGCAGAGGGAAGTCATGGGTGAAGGCCAAATTGGGCTGATTTGCCGGTGGCAGCAACAATTAGGCCCAGGAGTGGAAGGGTTAGATCAAAGTTTTTAGCGGTCACGAATATTTGTTGTATTTCTCATGAGTTAAGGTTAGTTGCTATTCATGCTATGGCAAGGATTAGTCCGATATCCCCTACTCGGTTATATACAACTGCTTGGAGGGCGGCTGTGTTTGCATCTGCCCGTCCGTACCATCAGCCGATTAGTAGGAAGGATATGATTCCTACACCTTCTCAACCAATAAAGAGTTGAAATATGTTGTTTGCTGTCACCAGGACAATTATGGCGATGAGGAACACTAATAAATATTTGAAGAATCGGTTTATGTAGGGATCTGCGTGCATATATCATGATGCAAACTCTAGAATAGATCATGTCACGTACAGAGCAATGGGGGTAAAGATAATTGAGTAGTGGTCGAATTTTAAGCTGATATTGATGTCAAAGGTAAGAGTATTTATTCAGTTTCAGTTGGTAATGATTGCTTCTGCTCCTTCGTTTATAAACAAAAACAGGGGTAGGAGGCTAACGAAGAATGCCAGTTTTACTGCGGTTTTAACCTGAGTGAGGGCCCAGTCTGGGGTTTGGGGGCGAGGTGTGAGGGTCGTGAATACAGGGTATGCTAGCAGTGAGAAGATAACGATTAGACTTGTGGTTATTATTAGAGAGGTGGGGTGCATAGCTGCTACTTGGATTTGCACCAAGAGTTTCTGGTTCCTAAGACCAGCGGATGAGCTGTTATCCTTTAGAAGCCGTACGAGTGAGCCTTGGGGTCCAACCAAGGTCGCGAAAATTAGCAGTTTTCGTTACTGGCGAGTCTCTCTCGGTAAATAAGGGGATTTTAACCCCTGTCTTTAGAGCCACAGTCCAATGTTTTGAGTTAAACTATATCTACAGGCGGTTCAGCCTCAGATTAGCTCGGGTTTGAGAATAAGAAGAAGTAGAGGGAGTAAGTGGAGGGCCATGAGGAGATGTTCGCGAGAATGTGAGGGGTCTAGGGCAATAATATGTGCGGGAAGCGGGCCCCGTTGTGTCATTAGGAATATGTAGAGTGAGTATCCTGCGGTGATAAGAGTGCCGGCTCCTGTTAGTGCTAGGGTTCAGTAGGACCAGTTGAACAAAGAGGTAATAATCATGAGTTCCCCTATTAGGTTGGGGAGGGGAGGTAATGCTAGATTAGCAAGGCTGGCAATGAATCATCATGTCGTTATAAGGGGCAGGACCATTTGCAGGCCCCGTGCTAGGACCATCGTTCGGCTGTGTGTTCGTTCATAGTTGGTGTTAGCTAGGCAGAATAGGGCGGACGAGGTTAGGCCGTGTGCAATTATGAGGATAAGGGCTCCTGTAAAACCTCAGGGTGTTTGGATTAAAATCCCTCCTGCGACTAGTCCTATGTGACTTACTGATGAGTAAGCAATGAGGGATTTTAGATCTGTTTGTCGGAGACAGATTGAGCCTGTTATAATAACGCCTCATAGGGCGAAGATGATGAAAGGGTAGCTTAGTTCTTTGGTCAGGGGCTCTAGTATAATTATTATACGTATCATTCCGTAACCACCTAGTTTTAGGAGTACGGCTGCAAGTACTATGGATCCGGCAATTGGGGCTTCTACGTGTGCTTTGGGAAGTCATAAGTGAACTCCATACAATGGCATTTTTACTAAGAATGCCAATAGGCAGCCTGCTCATCATAGTTTGTCTGCATAAGACATTAGTTGAAGAGGGGCTGAGTATTGAAGGGTTAGTAAAGAAAGTGTTCCCGTGTTGTTTTGGAGAAGGAGGAGGGCTACAAGGAGGGGGAGTGAGCCAGCCAGTGTGTAGAATAAGAAGTAGGTCCCTGCGTTTAAGCGTTCTGTTTGGTTTCCTCAGCGGGTAATAATTACTAGTGTAGGAATCAGGGTTGCCTCAAATATGATATAAAATATAATGATTTCGGTTGCGCTGAAAGCCATAATAAGGAAAATTTGTAGTGATGTCAGAAGGGTAATATACATTCGTTGGCGATTGATTGGTTCAAGGGCTGTGTGGTTTTGGCTGGCAAGGATTATTAGGGGAAGGAGTCAGCAGGTGAGAACGAGGAGTGGTGTTGATAGGGGGTCTGTTGCTATGTACAGATTAAGAGTAGTTCAACCTGTTTCGGATAAGCTTTCTAGCCAGGTAAGGCTGGCTAGTGCAATAATAAGGCTGTGGGCAAGGGTTGTGGGTCATAGTCATTTGGGGGGTGTCAGCCAGGTTGTTGGGACGAGCATAAGTGTTGGGATAAGAATCTTTAGCATTGTAGTAGGTTAAGGCTTTGTAGTCGGTCGCTCCCGTGAGTGCGGGAGGTGGCTACTAGTAAGGCGAGACCTGCACTTGCTTCACAAGCTGAGAAGGCCAGTAGGAGTATGGGGGAAGCTGAGAAATTGGTTGAGTCTAGCTGGAGGGCTCAGATCGAGAGGGCAATGAATAGGGAGAGTATTATGGCCTCCAAGCATAAAAGGGCCGAGAGGAGATGGGTTCGGTGGAACGCCAGGCCTGTTAGTCCTAACAAGAAGGTAGTTGAGAAAGCGAAGTGAACGGGAGTCATTAGGCAATTATGGACTTTAACCACAAGCTCTTGAGCCGAAATCAAGTGTTTTTCTTAGACTAATTGCCTATTCAGCTCATTCTAGGCCCCCTTGTAGTCATTCGTAGATTAGGCCAAGTGTAAGGAGGATTAGGACGGCGGAGGCTCAAAGGAAGGTAGATAGTGGGGAAGGTAGTTGATCTCCTCATGGAAGTGGCAGGAGGAGGGCAATTTCTAGGTCGAATAGCAGGAAGAGGATAGCAACGAGAAAAAATCGAAGTGAGAATGGTAGGCGGGCGGAGCCCAGGGGGTCGAAGCCACATTCATAGGGAGAGAGTTTTTCGTGGTCGGGGGTTATTTGTGGCAGTCAGAAGGATACTAGGGCCAGGATAGCGGAGAGTACGGCGGCGATGGCGATAATTGTTGTGACTAGGCTCATTATCTTTCCTTGGATTTTAACCAAGACCTGGTGATTGGAAGTCACTTATACTAGAGCTGATACTAGAAAGATTAAGATCCTCATCAGTAGATGGAGACGTACAAGAATAGTCAGACAACGTCGACGAAGTGTCAGTATCAGGCGGCTGCCTCGAATCCGAAGTGATGGTCAGATGTGAAGTGGTAACGGATTTGACGTAGTAGACAAACAGCTAAAAATGTGGAGCCAATGATGACGTGGAGGCCGTGGAAGCCTGTGGCTACGAAGAATGTTGAGCCGTATACTCCGTCCGCGATTGTAAAGGGAGCTTCATAGTATTCTAGAGCTTGGAGGAAGGTAAAGTAGAAGCCTAAGAGGATTGTTAGTGCTAAGGACTGGATAGCTTCTTTTCGGTTCCCTTCTATAATGCTGTGGTGAGCTCAGGTGACTGTTACCCCTGAAGCAAGAAGGACTGCTGTGTTTAGTAGAGGGACTTCAAATGGGTCTAGAGTCGTTACGCCTGTAGGTGGTCAGCAGCCGCCTAGTTCGGGAGTAGGGGCAAGACTGGAGTGGTAGAAGGCTCAGAAAAATCCTAGGAAGAAGAATACTTCAGAGGTAATAAAAAGGATTATTCCGTACCGGAGGCCTTTTTGGACTGGGGGTGTGTGGTGTCCTTGATAGGTTCCTTCTCGGATGATGTCTCGTCATCATTGATACATGGTGAGGAGAAGAAGGGCTGTTCCGACAGTTATTAGTGTTGTGGAGTGGAAGTGAAATCAGATAGCAAGGCCTGATGTTATCAGCAGGGCAGCAACTGCACCTGTCAATGGTCAGGGGCTGGGGTCAACTATGTGGTATGCGTGTGCTTGGTGGGCCATTAAACGTTTTCTTGTAGGTAAAGGCTTAATAGTAGTACGAATACGTAGGCTTGGATCATTGCCACGGCAACTTCTAGAAGTGTTAGAAGGAAGAGAATGGTTGCTGTTAGAATAGCTACGGTAGGCATTAATGGTAGTAGTACGGTTGCAGCTGTCGCGATAAGTTGAATTAGAAGGTGGCCGGCTGTAAGGTTGGCGGTAAGTCGTACTCCAAGTGCTAGTGGTCGGATAAACAGACTGATTGTTTCGATGATAATTAGGACTGGGATGAGAGGAGTTGGAGTACCTTCTGGAAGGAGGTGTCCTAGGGCCTCAGTTGGTTGATTTCGCATTCCAATGATGACTGTTGCGAGCCAGAGAGGGAAAGCTAAGCCCATGTTAAGTGAAAGTTGTGTTGTAGGGGTGAAGGTGTAAGGTAGAAGGCCTAGTATATTCAGGGAAATTAGGAATAATATTAAAGAGGTTAATAGGACAGCTCATTTGTGGCCTGGTAAGTTAACTGGTATAAAAAGTTCGTGGGCGAACCGTCCGATAAATCAGTTTTGGAGCGTGAGTAGTCGGTTGTTTAGTCATCGGGTTGTGGGTGTAGGGAAAAGAAGTCAGGGCAGAGTTAGTGCTAGGGCAATCAGAGGGATGCCCAGGAAAACGGGGCTCATAAACTGGTCGAAGAAGCTTAGTGTCATGGTCAGTTTCAAGGTTCCCCTTTGGGTTTTTCGGTACTTTGGGGTGTTGGTTCATTTGGAAAGGTATGGGCTATAACTTTTGGAGGAATAATGATTAGGAAAACTAATCAAGAGAAGACGAGGATGGCAAGCCAGGGTGCAGGGTTGAGTTGGGGCATGTCGCTAAGGGTGGTTGGGAGTCACCAATCTTTAGCTTAAAAGGCTAACGCTGTGCCCAGTTTAGCTTCTTAGCGAGGCGTCTTCAAGTATTAGAGATGATCAGTTTTCGAAGTGTTCTAGTGGAACTGCTTCAACTACAATAGGCATAAAGCTGTGGTTGGCTCCGCAGATTTCAGAGCATTGGCCATAGAAGACTCCTGGCCGGGATGCGATGAAGGCTGTTTGGTTTAGTCGTCCGGGGACTGCGTCTATTTTAACTCCAAGAGAGGGGACTGCTCATGAGTGCAGAACGTCGTCAGCGGAAATTAGGATTCGGATTGGTGATTCAACGGGGATTACTATTCGGTGGTCTGCTTCAAGTAGTCGGAATTGGCCAGGAGCTAGGTCCTGCGTCGGAATTATGTAAGAGTCAAAACCTAGGTCTTCGTAGTCTGTATACTCATAGCTTCAGTATCATTGATGTCCCACGGCTTTAATTGTCAGATGGGGGTCGTTGATTTCGTCCATGAGGTAGAGGATGCGTAGTGAGGGAAGGGCAATGAGAATAAGGATAATAGCTGGAAGAATTGTTCAGATGATTTCAATTTCTTGGGAGTCTAGAATGTACTTATTGGTGAGCTTAGTTGAGACCATAGCCACAATAATGTAAAGTACCAGCGTGCTGATCAGAAAGACGATTATCAGAGCGTGATCGTGGAAGTGAAGAAGTTCTTCTATAACAGGTGAAGCTGCATCTTGGAATCCTAGCTGCGAGGGATGTGCCATTATGTATGCAAGACACGCGGGGGTTTAACCCACAACTCTGCCTTGACAAGGCAGTGTAATAGTGCATTTTACTAGTGTCTTATAAAGAAAGTGACAGAGCGGTTGATGTGGCTGGCTTGAAACCAACTTATGGGGGTTCGACTCCTCCCTTTCTCGTTAGTCTGACTGTACTAGGACGAATGCAGGCTCCTCGAATGTGTGGTAAGGGGGAGGGCAGCCATGTAGTCATTCCACATTGGTTGCAGTAAGTTCTACTGATAGAACTTCACGTTTGGCAGCGAATGCTTCTCAGATAATAAATAAGAACATAATAACTGCCACGAGGGAGATTAGAGACCCAATAGAAGAGATTGTGTTTCATAGGGTATAAGCGTCTGGGTAGTCTGAGTATCGCCGAGGCATACCGGCTAGCCCAAGGAAGTGTTGGGGGAAGAATGTGAGGTTAACACCTACAAATATTACCCCAAAGTGGATTTTAGTTCATGTGCTGTGTAGAGTGTACCCTGTGAATAGGGGGAATCAGTGTACGAAGGCCGCAACGATGGCGAAGACGGCTCCCATGGATAGGACATAGTGGAAGTGGGCTACAACGTAGTACGTGTCGTGGAGAACAATGTCTAGAGATGAGTTGGCTAGGACAATGCCTGTTAGCCCTCCAACTGTGAAGAGGAAAATAAAGCCGATGGCCCATAGGAGAGGGGTTTCTCATTTAACAGCACCTCCGTGAAGGGTTGCGAGTCAGCTGAAGACTTTAACACCCGTTGGAATTGCGATAATCATTGTTGCGGATGTAAAGTAGGCTCGTGTGTCTACGTCTATTCCTACTGTAAACATGTGGTGGGCTCATACGATGAACCCTAGTAGGCCGATAGCCATCATGGCTCATACCATACCCATATAACCGAAAGGTTCTTTTTTGCCTGAATAGTAGGCGACAATATGAGAAATTATTCCAAATCCTGGGAGAATAAGAATATATACTTCGGGGTGGCCAAAGAATCAGAATAGGTGTTGGTAAAGGATTGGGTCACCTCCTCCTGCGGGGTCGAAAAAGGTTGTATTTAGGTTTCGGTCCGTAAGAAGCATTGTAATGCCGGCGGCAAGGACTGGTAGTGAAAGTAGAAGTAGAACGGCAGTAATTAGCACGGCTCATACAAATAGGGGCGTCTGGTACTGAGAAATAGCTGCGGGTTTCATATTAATAATTGTTGTAATGAAGTTAATTGCCCCGAGGATTGAGGAAACACCTGCTAAGTGCAGGGAGAAAATGGTTAAGTCAACTGACGCTCCAGCGTGGGCTAGGTTACCGGCGAGAGGGGGGTATACTGTTCATCCAGTTCCGGCACCAGCTTCGACCCCAGAAGAGGCTAGGAGCAGAAGGAATGAAGGAGGTAAGAGTCAGAAGCTCATGTTGTTTATTCGGGGGAATGCTATGTCTGGGGCTCCAATCATTAGAGGGATGAGTCAGTTTCCGAAACCTCCAATCATAATTGGCATTACTATAAAGAAAATTATTACGAAGGCGTGAGCCGTAACAATTACATTGTAGATCTGGTCGTCCCCAAGAAGGGCACCTGGTTGGCTTAGCTCAGCTCGGATGAGCAGGCTTAAGGCTGTGCCAACTATACCAGCTCATGCACCAAATACTAGATAGAGGGTGCCGATGTCTTTATGGTTGGTTGAGAAGAATCAGCGTGTGATTGCCAC